AATTATTTTATTTAATATTTATTAATTTATTAATAATATTCTATATATACTAATATATATTAGATATTTATATATTAAATGTTGGTTATTAGTTTACTCAACTCAAGAGTTCCTCAATGAATTTGTTGATTCAAATTTTCAAGACAGATAGATGTCACAAATGATGAATTGATTTCTTACCTATGTTACTCTATTTTTGTTAGGATCGCCGTTTATAATTATAATAATTGATGAATCAAAAACTTTCAATTGGTATTTTGGTTTATCTTCGTATCTTTTCTTTTAAAAATGGAAATTTAGGGAAGTGCTTTATAAACATATGTATAAAAAGAACATATTTCATTTAGTCTCTTTATGCCTACTATAATTAGTTATTTTGGTTTTCTACTAGCAGCTTTGACTATAACCTCAGCTCTATTTATCGGTCTGAACAAGATAGGACTTATTTGAAATTAAGTGAATGAACAATTCATAAAAAAATTCTTCTGTGGTAGTTCATATATTCTATAGTTTCTTACCGTGTCAATTTTCAATTCTTGGTCATTGAGCTTCCTGGGTAATAAAAATTAATATTTAAGGATAGATATTACCTCTCCTTTTCAACTTTCAAAGAAATTGAAATGATTGAAGTTTTTCTATTTGGGATTGTCTTAGGTCTAATTCCTATTACTTTAGCTGGATTATTCGTAACTGCATATTTACAATACAGACGTGGTGATCAATTGGACCTTTGATTAATTAACATCTCTTTTTTTTTTGACTGACCTCCTACTTGTTTTAATCGACAGGAGGTCAAATTCAGATTGCTGTTCAATTATTTCAGTCTTATTTTCGACCTAACAAATAAGAAGAATCTAATCACGCTCTGTAGGATTTGAACCTACGACATCGGGTTTTGGAGACCCACGTTCTACCGAACTGAACTAAGAGCGCTTTAATTATTCCAATAAAAAATTTTGAACTCAACTTGGATATTATCCTATATAATAAAATTTGAAATTGATTATGTATATCCAATTTTCATCAATCTAAATTGATCCCTCGTTACTGCTCATAAGATAAGTAATAGGTAGGGATGACAGGATTTGAACCCGTGACATTTTGTACCCAAAACAAACGCGCTACCGAGCTGCGCTACATCCCTTTCAATTGGTCTACAGTGTCATTGTAGAGAATCCCTGTCTTGTTTTCCACATCTTTATTTCTTTCATTGATATACAAAATTCTCTTGTCATTTATTCTTTTTTAGTCTCATATCATATAACATATAATAATAAACTTATATTATATAAGTCTTAAATAAATAGGAAACCCACCGTAAAAAAAAAAAATGAATATTTTTCGGGAATTATCAGATAGAAAGGGGCGTATTTTTTGTTTTAAGAAAAGGAATATCTATTGAATCGTTGTACATTTCAAGTTGTATATTTCAATTTGCATTAGGAATTCCGCGTAGAAATACAAGTTTCAGTCATTAACTACATATACATATCTGTTCATATATGTAATACCATTATGTATTACAAATTAGAAAAAAATTACAATAACGAATAAAAAGAAGGAGGATTTTAAATGCGAGATCTAAAAACATATCTTTCCGTGGCACCGGTAGTAAGTACTCTATGGTTTGGGTCTTTAGCAGGATTATTGATAGAGATCAATCGTTTATTTCCGGATGCGTTGATATTCCCTTTTTTTTCATTATAGTAATTGGGATTGGAAGGGTGAAGAAAATTAGAGATACAATCAAATATCTGTGACTAATCCCTCCCTTCTCTTATTTACTTTATTTTTTTTTAGAATTCTAAAGAAATTAGAAAAGAAAAAGAATAAAAGCGGATTCACCCTAGTGAAACTAAGAACTCGAGTTTCCAGGCCCAAAAATGAATTAAATTAATTAATAATTAAGAATAGAGTGAGAATTAATTAATAATAATTAATTAATAATAGAATGAGAAAGAAAATGAACTAGCTGTGGCAACAATATCATACAAAAAAATTCAATGAAAAATTAAATATTGTACAGCGATTATAAATTAGGTAGAAATTCTTATATTACTTATTATTACTATATTAATTGATTGCAACGAAATCTTTCAGAATTAGATTTCGAGTTAGCAACTTCTATTTTTTTTCTTTCCTTTCTTCTTCGCTTCGGATCGGAAAATAGAAAAATAGAAGAGTTGAGTCAATCAAAAATCCAAAGGAGGTTCATGGCCAGGGGGAAAGATGCCCGAGTAACGATTATTTTGGAATGTACCAGTTGTGTTCGAAACCGCGTTAATAAGGAATCAATGGGCATTTCCCGATATATTACTCAAAAAAATCGACATAATACGCCTAGTCGGTTGGAATTGAGAAAATTCTGTCCCTCTTGTTATAAACATACGATTCACGGAGAGATAAAGAAATAGATCGAACCGATCGCTCGCGTGTCTGCCTTCCATTTCGATCCGATCAAAATTTCAAACAAAATAGAATTAGGATTTTCGAGACAAGGAATAAAAAATTATGGATAAATCCAAGCGACTCTTTTTTAAATCCAAGCGATCTTTTCGTAGGCGTTTGCCCCCGATCCAATCGGGGGATCGAATTGATTATAGAAACATGAGTTTAATTAGTCGATTTATTAGTGAACAAGGAAAGATATTATCTAAACGGGTGAATAGATTGACCTTAAAACAACAACGATTAATTACTATTGCTATAAAACAAGCTCGTATTTTATCTTCGTTACCTTTTCTTAATAATGAGAAACAATTTGAAAGAAGCGAGTCGACTCCTAGAACTACTGGTCTTAAAACTAAAAATAAATAGGCTTACTCTTCAATTGAATCAAAAAAAAATTCCAATCCGAATTCAAATGCGAATTGACGTTTTGTTCAAAAAATATCAAAAATAAGATTTGATTGTTGTGTCGTAAGAAAAAAAAAAAAAAGAATTGGGGAAGAAGAATAAATCTTTTTTTATTGAACGTATTTCTTGATTGTGACGACTTTATCATATTATATCCTATTTTTTTATCATACTAATTTCTACTCTACCTTCCCGGAGTTCATTCGCCAGGAACTCCGTTTAAAATATTCCAATGGATTCCTTTCAATCTCCTTATTTTAAGATCTCATTGGAAATCATATAAAGACAATTCCTATTTAATATAGCTATTTGTGCAAGTATTTTACGATTAAGAAGCAACTGCTTCTTGTATAGATTGTGTATTAAGCTACTATAACTATAGTATAGTTTATTATCTCGAATTACTGCATTTATTCGAGTGATCCACAAACGACGAAAATATCTCTTTTGCCTACTCCTATCCTGATGAGCCGAAACCAAAGCTCTTATTTTCTGTTGAGTAATAGTCCGAGTAAGTCTTGAACGAGCCCCTCGAAAGCTTGATGCAAATAAACGAATTTTTGTTCTACGTCTTCGAGCTATATATCCTCGTTTAATTCTAGTCATTGAATAAATGAAACTTTGATGAATAACTAATTGATTTCTTTTCTTTCAGTTAGTTCCCTTCCCTTTCCTAGTCTATTAATAACAAAACGGATTCTTCCAATGTATAAAATAAAAATTCCAATGGCTTTTGCTACTATAACCTTCCCAACCACGATTTTGTTTCTAGGCTTCTCGCCTAGAAATAAGAAATTGTATTGATACTAGGTATAAAAAAACATAGTAAATAAAAAAGTAGTAAATATAATAAATGGGTATAGTGGGTTCCATCGTTTCTATGGTTACTTCTTAAACGGTAAGGTCCTCTCTATACACCGGAGCCTCTTTACTCATTTAATCAAAGTTATTGTTAACTTGTACAGTTAACACTCTTTGGCTCTACCCAGAATTATCCAGTAATAGGTCTTTCACAATGAGACCCACCCATACAGTAACGATATTTAATTATATTATGAAGATTAGCTGAGCAGCTGACCCTGTTAGTCCGTTCTTGCAAGAGTCAAGAATAAAGGCATAATCTTTTTGCTTTTTTTATTTTAAATAGGATTTCCCTGCTTAATGAATACCATTTGTTACCAATGGGGAATTCTTTCTCATCTTAATCTTAAATTAAACTTAATTTAAAATTAAAAACGGAAGTGATTGGATTTGTACCAATGGTAACCATAAATTAATTTGATACCACAATAGAAGGATATAATAGATCTTTTTTAGATTTTTAGATATTTCAATTTTTCGATAGTGAATGGTGTTCTTCCATTCCATCCTATTTACTGGTACTGATCACTGATATTGGATCAATTGTTTTCTTTCTTTTGGCCTAATCCATGATCTGAACGAGTCGCACTTACACCCTAGTACATGTTCCTCGGCGCTGAGGACATCCCCCAAGAGCGGGGGATTTCGTGACATTTTTGATTGGCTGTCTTGTCTTTCTAATAAGTTGTTGAATAGTTGGCATGTTGAATCCATATACATAATGGGTTGGTTTAGATCGATCCTAACCAGATGATTATGAATCATTTTTCTATTACTAGATTCATAGAATATAAAACCTGGTAAGAAAATAAAATATCAAATTGCATATTTGCGTGAAATCCCTGTTATTTTTTATTCAACCGCTACAAGATCAACAAGTCCATGAGCTTGGGCTTCTGTTGCTGACATAAAAACATCTCTTTCCATGTCTTCGGAAACAACCCATAAAGATTTGCCCGTTCTTTGGCCATAAACCCTTGTGATGGTTTCGCGCAGCTTCAGTAGTTCTTCCGCTTCCAGGATAAATTCTCCCGTTGGTGCCTCATAAAAAGAACTAGCAGGTTGGTGGATCATTACCCTGATGATATAACATAATAAAAAATTCTTCTATCTCGCATGATGAAAGACGAAAAGATAAAGAATAATATAAAATAATAAGAAAAAAAAAAAAAGATAGAATTGAACAACCGTACAGGCATCTTTTGTACATTGCATACGGCTCTACAATGGAATTCACTTTTATACTTTTTTTTACCTTACCTTGAATTGAAGAAATAGAAAATAAATATAGGGATAGGGTCCACCCTATTCACATAGATAAATGATCCAATAACCACCCTTCTTTTTTGAGTAGTTAAAAAAAATACTATGATGGTTCCGTTGCTTTATATATTTCTTTCGTCTGTTATTTAGCAATCCCAAAGTTTCTTTTTTTTTTTTATTTGAAAAAAAAAAAATTCTATTTTCGTATTTTTTCATAATATATATTATATATTGTTAAGGGTTTTTCGGTGTAAAAACAAAAAAGTTTGTGACGCTGAAATAGGTCTCCGGATATATCAGATAAAATTGGAAATACCCTTTAATCTCATAATCTCATACTACTCTTTCGATACATAATGTAATCCTTTTGAAAAAAAAAAAAAAATTCTCATATCGAATTCGAAGTGCCATGCTATTATTACCTTATATTCATATTTCATATATCGCGAAGGCATAGTCTTCTTTTTTTTCTCAAATCAAATAAAAAATTAAAAACTCATTGGCGCCAAGCGTGAGGGAATGCTAGACGTTTGGTAATTTCCCCTCCGACCAGAATAAAAGATCCCATTGAAGCAGCTAATCCCATGCATATTGTTTGTACGTCTGGTTGCACAAATTGCATAGTATCATAAATAGCTAATCCAGGGATTACCCATCCTCCGGGAGAGTTTATAAACAAATAGAGATCTTTGGTATCATCCTCTATACTGAGAAATACCATAAGACCAATAAGTTGATTCGAGATCTCGCTATCAACCTCTTGGCCTAAAAAAAGTAATCTTTCTCGATAAAGTCGGTTGATTGGTATAAAATTGTATCCCTTTGGAACCGTACATGCATCTTTTGATGCATACGGTTCAACACAAATCGCGAAAAAAAAAGAATCAATGTGTAAATTCTAGTTTTTTTTTTTTATTTTTTCATAACAGGCTCCATCTAACTTGTAATAAAGGGGCTTTTTCTTTCATTTTTTAAAAAAGATGAGTTTTTGCCTGTTTATATATATATATAGATAGGTAAATAGAATATATAAAAAAAAACTCACTAAACTTATCAACTTATCGGATTACCTTCTCATTGATGTATTGTTTTATTGGAATCCAATCCAAATAACACGATGTAATTTTCTTGTTCCTGAATGGTCTTCTTGAATTCTTTTAGGTTTATGCTCTACTCCGAGTACAGATATACCCGATTTGAATTTGCATATATAGGACAAATGCACCAATACTACTTTTTTTTTGATACGACTTCTTTTTTTTTTTTTTAAGTTCTTTCATGTCTCCCGCCAAATATTAAATATTCAATTTGAAATGACGTCTATTCATATTAGAAATTATAAATCGAATATGATAGATAGTAAGTAGAAATCATAGATATATTCCCAATTGTTTTTTTTCTAAACGGAGCCTGGATACTTCATTTTATTTTATTGGTCGAACCAAGCCAACCATAAATTATTCTAATTGCTAATATTAATCTGTATACCCCCCTAAAAAATAGATTTAAGTGTACTTCATTGCATTTCGCGCTCCAAATTTTTGATAATTCAATCAATCTTTCTTGGGCGAAAGAGGGGATATCTCGATCGGGGAAGAGAACGGGGAAATACCATATGACCCAATATATCTGACAAGTCGCACTATACGTCAACCCACGATGCATCTTCGTCTCCAGGACTTCGAAAAGGCACTTTTGGAACACCAATAGGCATTAAATGAAAAAAAAATTAAGTACTATATCTCACTTTGATGTGAAAGCGTAATAATAGGTTTATTGTCTTAATAATATTTTATCTTTTATCATATTTTATCCATAGATTGAATAAGTTCATAAAAAAGTAAAGTAAGACAGAATGAATAAAGGAAAATTCTTACAAAAGGGTCCTTTGAATAATGAACAAATAGAGAGGCAGTTACTCATATAAAATGCTATCAACGCTCTACCATTGCGTATTGGTACTTATCGGGTGTAGAATAAATCTGCTTCTTTTTGTTTCTACGAACAAAATTGTTCCATTATTACTAAAAAACATTCTTACTAAAAGAATAGAACAAATATTAATCCTTTCCCCAAGATAATCCACTAAAAAAGTAAGGTCTATAGTATAGTTTTTTTACAGTGCAATAAAGTTACATAGTGTCTATTTTTCATTGATATAAGGGGTATTTCCATGGGTTTGCCTTGGTATCGTGTTCATACGGTCGTATTGAATGATCCCGGCCGTTTGATTTCTGTCCATATAATGCATACAGCTCTGGTTGCTGGTTGGGCCGGTTCGATGGCTCTATACGAATTAGCAGTTTTTGATCCCTCTGATCCTGTTCTTGATCCAATGTGGAGACAAGGTATGTTCGTTATACCCTTCATGACTCGTTTAGGAATAACCAATTCATGGGGTGGTTGGAGTATCACAGGGGGAACTATAACGAATCCGGGTATTTGGAGTTACGAAGGTGTGGCCGGTGCACATATTGTGTTTTCTGGCTTGTGCTTTTTGGCAGCTATCTGGCATTGGGTGTATTGGGATCTAGAAATATTTTGTGATGAACGTACAGGAAAACCCTCTTTAGATTTGCCCAAGATCTTTGGAATTCATTTATTTCTCTCAGGGGTGGCTTGCTTTGGTTTTGGCGCATTTCATGTAACAGGATTGTATGGTCCTGGAATATGGGTATCCGATCCTTATGGACTAACGGGAAGGGTACAAGCTGTAAATCCAGCCTGGGGCGTAGAAGGTTTTGATCCTTTTGTTCCGGGAGGAATAGCCTCTCATCATATTGCAGCAGGAACGTTGGGCATATTGGCGGGTCTATTCCATCTTAGTGTCCGTCCGCCCCAACGTCTATACAAAGGATTACGTATGGGAAATATTGAAACTGTTCTTTCCAGTAGTATCGCTGCGGTCTTTTTTGCAGCTTTTGTAGTTGCTGGAACTATGTGGTATGGTTCGGCAACTACCCCGATTGAATTATTTGGACCCACTCGTTATCAATGGGATCAAGGATACTTCCAACAAGAAATATATCGAAGAGTTAGTGCTGGGCTAGCCGAAAATCAAAGTTTATCTGAAGCTTGGTCTAAAATTCCTGAAAAATTAGCCTTTTATGATTACATCGGCAATAATCCGGCAAAGGGGGGATTATTCAGAGCGGGCTCAATGGACAACGGGGATGGAATAGCTGTTGGTTGGTTAGGACACCCTATCTTTAAAGATAAAGAAGGGCGTGAACTTTTTGTACGTCGTATGCCTACTTTTTTTGAAACATTTCCCGTTGTTTTGGTAGACGGAGACGGAATTGTTAGAGCCGATGTTCCTTTTCGAAGGGCAGAATCGAAATATAGTGTCGAACAAGTCGGTGTAACTGTTGAGTTCTATGGCGGTGAACTCAACGGAATCAGTTATAGTGATCCTGCTACTGTGAAAAAATATGCTAGACGTGCTCAATTGGGTGAAATTTTTGAATTAGATCGTGCTACTTTGAAATCCGATGGTGTTTTTCGTAGCAGTCCGAGAGGTTGGTTTACTTTTGGACATGCTTCGTTTGCTCTGCTCTTCTTCTTCGGACACATTTGGCATGGTGCTAGAACCTTGTTCAGGGATGTTTTTGCTGGTATTGACCCAGATTTGGATGCTCAAGTAGAATTTGGAGCATTCCAAAAAATTGGAGATCCAACTACAAGAAGACAATTAGTCTGATACAATATTGTTTTGTTATTTTTTGTCTTTAGTTTTGGGGTTTGATATAGGCTAAAAGATAAATCTTGATTTGAATTGCTGTCTTTTCTTTGACTCTTGTCTTGTTCTTTCTTTATTCAGGAGACGATCTCAAATAAACAGGTATGGAAGCTATAATTGTAAACCACGATCGAATCTATGGAAGCATTGGTTTATACATTCCTATTAGTCTCAACTCTAGGAATCATTTTTTTCGCTATCTTTTTTCGAGACCCGCCTAAAGTTCCAACTAAAAAGATGAAATGATTTTTCATTATCTCAATTGAATGAGCCTCCCAATATCGGGAGGCTCATTACTTCAATTAGTCTCCGTGTTCCTCGAATGGATCTCTTAGTTGTTGAGAGGGTTGCCCAAAAGCAGTATATAAGGCGTACCCGGTAAAACTTACAAGTAAACCAGATATAAAGATGGCAACTAGCGTTGCTGTTTCCATTATTATATAATTTCAAGACCACAATGGATCTATGTTAAGATCATTTATTTACAACAGAATGGTATACAAAGTCAACAGATCTCAATGAATATAAAATAGGATTTATGGCTACACAAACCGTTGAGGGTAGTTCTAGATCTGGTTCAAGACGAACTAGTGTAGGGGATTTATTGAAACCATTGAATTCAGAATATGGTAAAGTAGCTCCTGGGTGGGGAACTACTCCTTTGATGGGTATCGCAATGGCTCTATTTGCGATATTCCTATCTATTATTTTGGAGATTTATAATTCTTCTATTTTACTGGACGGAATTTCAATGAATTAGATTCACAAAAACTATTAACTCACTTTGTATTGAAAAGTTAAGCATTTAGTTCTCTGATTTTTATCCCATTCTATTTTGGTAGTTCGACCGTGAAATTTCTTTGTTTCTGTATTTCCGGAATATGAGTGTGTGACTTGTTAGAATTGATCCTATGGATAGTACAGAGAGTGGATCTGTCATCTTGCTAGAGATGGTTTTACTTCGTTGGATATTCTGATTCTATGCTAGTATCTGAAGCACGGAATATATGAAATATATTACTAAAGTATTAGAACTATGATTCATCCTTAATATTCAAACCTCGTGTCCGGACTCCAAATTTTTTTTTTTTTTTTTTCAAACTCCCATTTATGTTTATTTTGATGAAAGTACAAAGGTTTCTTTAAATTTTTAGTCATTATGTTTATTCATTGACTAAGTGATGATCCAACGGTTCTTACTCAAGGAATTTTTGGACTTAGTTTGAAAAGGTTTTATTGACTCATCGTGGTTCTAGTATGAATCTGAGGTTTTAATTGATT